GTCGTTGTAGCTTATTTTTATAAAGCGCAGCACTGAAGATGCTGAGATGAGAAACAGAAAAAACTCCATAGACAACAGTTTTGGTCCTGGGCTAACCGTTATTTTTTATTAAGATTATACATGCAAGCCTCAGCGCACCAGTGAAAATGCCCACAACCCCTCAAAAGACATATTGGAGCCGGCATCAGGCACTACAATCATGCCCATAACGCCTTGCTACGCCACACCCCCACGGGTCAATCAGCAGTAATAAACATTGGGCTATGAGTGAAAACTTGACCCAACTATAGTATATTAGGGCTGGTCAATTTCGTGCCAGCCACCGCGGTTATACGAAAGGCCCAAAATAACGGCAAACGGCGTAAAATGTGACTAGAGATTCCTTAATATTAAAAATATTAAAAACCCATAGTCTAGTTGTAAAACACTAAGATATTAGAGGAAAACCAACACACATATTTTTAATATTATATTCTTGACCACACGAAAGCTTAGAAACAAACTAGGATTAGATACCCTACTATGCTAAGCCATTAACATTGATAGCTATTATACAACCTCTCCGCCAGAGAACTACAAGTGAAAAACTTAAAACTCAAAGGACTTGACGGTGTCCCATATCGACCTAGAGGAGCCTGTCCTATAATCGATACCCCCCGCTCCACCCAACCCCAACTAGCATACGTCAGCCTATATACCGCCGTCGATCAGCCTACCCTATGAAAGTCCAACAGTAGACACAATAGCCCCACCGCTAATACGTCAGGTCAAGGTGTAGCAAATGTTGTGGAAGAGATTGGCTACATTTTTTATTATAAAAAATACGAAATATACCATGAAACAGTATATGAAGGTGAATTTAGTAGTAAAATAAACAAGAGTGTTTATTTTAACAACGCTCTGGGACGCGTACACACCGCCCGTCACCCTCCTCAACCAACCTAAACACCACCATTTATAAACCAACAAGAGTTAAAATAGAGGAGGTAAGTCGTAACATGGTAAGCGTACCGGAAGGTGTGCTTGGACTAACAAAAAGTAGCTTATAAAAGCACCCAGCTTACAACTAGGAGATGCCGCATTAACTACGGTCTTTTTGAGCCCAAAAGCTTAGCCGACCAGACACCCTAAACCCCCATTTTCCCCTAACCAAAACATTTACCTCGGCCAGTAAATGAGATTAAACACCACCAATCGGCCTCTTAAGTACCATAAGGGAACTATGAAAGAACAATGAAAAGACCTCAGCACCACACAGCAAAGATAAACCCCTGTACCTCCTGCATCATGGTTTAGCAAAACCTCCTCAGACAAAGAGAACCTTTAGCCTGCTTACCCGAAACCAAACGAGCTATTTTTAAGCAGCTGCCAACAAGAGCGCACCCGTCCCTGTAGCAAAAGGGTGGGAAGACTTAAAAATAGAGGCAAAAAGCCAACCGAGCTTGGTGATAGCTGGCTACTCAACAAAAGAATTTAAGTTCAACTTTAGGCACCTACCCGAGCTAACTACTTAAAACTCATCTATCTTCAACCTAAAGAAAATCAATGGGGGTACAGCCCCATCGAACCGGAATACAGCCCGAACTGAGAAAAATATTTAACCTACTTTTACCCGTAGGCTTCAAAGCAGCCACCAAATAATTGCGTTATAGCATACCCACTAAACAATTTCAACAATCTAAAAAACCTCCTGACTTACAATGAGTTATTCTATATCAATATAGAAACACCAATGCTAAAATTAGTAATAAGAAACACTTATTTCTCTTCTGCACCCCTTTAAATCAGAATAGAAAAACTACTGACAATTAACAAACCGACAAACACCCACAACCCATCTAGCCAAGCTGTTACTAAAAACTTGTTACCCCTACACAGGCGTGCAAAAAAGAAAGACAAAAAGCCGCAAAAGGAACTCGGCAAAACTTAGTCCCAACTGTTTACCAAAAACATAGCCTTTAGCCCAACAAGTATTAAAGGTCCCGCCTGCCCAGTGACTCTTTAAACGGCCGCGGTATCCTAACCGTGCAAAGGTAGCATAATCACTTGTCCCTTAAATAGGGACTAGAATGAACGGCTAAATGAGAACTAAACTGTCTCTTGCGAGCTGGTCAATGAAATTGATTTTCCAGTACAAAAGCTGGAATAAACACATAAGACGAGAAGACCCTGTGGAGCTTCAAAACCAAGTTCAACTAAATAATGCCTCCTTGCGTTTTTAGTTGGGGCGACTTTGGAGTACAAAAAACCCTCCAAAACATATTAAACCAATTATATCAAGATTAACAAACCAAAAACTATACAAGACCCAGCAATAACCCCAAGTTTTGCCTGATCAATGAACCAAGTTACCCCAGGGATAACAGCGCCATCCCCTTATAGAGTCCTTATCGACAAGGGGGTTTACGACCTCGATGTTGGATCAGGACCCCCCAATGGTGCAGCCGCCATTAAAGGTTCGTTTGTTCAACGATTAAAGTCCTACGTGATCTGAGTTCAGACCGGAGAAATCCAGGTCGGTTTCTATCTATGCAGTGCTATCCTCAGTACGAAAGGACCAAGATAACAGGACCAATACCAAAAGAACGTCCCAACTAAAACTACTGAATCACCCTAAAGTAGCGAACGTTACTACCCCTTTAAACCAAAATCAGGTTTATTAAGGTGGCAGAGTCAAGTAATGCAAAAGACCTAAAATCTTTCTACAGGGAAGCAAATTCCCTTCTTAATAATGCACAAACTTATATGCTACATTATTAACCCCGCTATGTACATTATCCCCATTCTTATTGCCGTAGCATTTCTAACCCTACTCGAACGAAAAATTTTAGGCTACATACAACTACGAAAGGGTCCAAATATAGTAGGCCCCTTCGGAGTACTACAACCTATTGCTGATGGAATTAAACTATTTATTAAAGAACCCATCCGCCCAACACATGCATCCCCTATACTATTTATTTTAGCCCCAACCCTAGCCCTCTTACTAGCCCTTATAATATGAACCCCAATACCTCTACCACACCCCCTAGCAGACATAAACCTAGGCCTTCTTTTCCTACTAGCCCTATCAAGTATAATAGTATATACAATTCTATGATCAGGATGAGCATCCAACTCAAAATATGCCCTAATAGGAGCGCTACGAGCCATCGCACAAACGATCTCATATGAAGTAACCCTGGGCATTATTCTACTTTCAATTATTATATTAACCGGTACCTTTACACTACACACCCTAATCATTACACAAGAACACATCTGATTAATTTTACCAACATGACCTCTCGCAATAATATGATTTGTATCCACCCTAGCAGAAACAAACCGCGCACCATTCGATCTAACCGAAGGTGAATCCGAACTCGTCTCTGGTTTTAACGTTGAATATGCAGCCGGACCATTTGCATTATTTTTTCTGGCCGAATACATAAACATTTTAATAATAAATACACTTTCGTGCATCCTATTTTTCAGCCCAACCATAACCACACAAACAGAACTATTTACAATTAATTTAATAACAAAAACAGTACTATTAACTATGGTATTCCTATGAACTCGAGCCTCATACCCGCGATTCCGCTACGACCAGCTAATACACCTCCTATGAAAACAATTTCTCCCTGCAACCCTAGCACTATACCTATGATACATCGCACTTCCAGTCTCTCTATCAGGACTTCCACCGTTAAATTCTCACCAGGATGTGTGCCCGAGAACTTAAGGGTTACTTTGATAGAGTAAACAACAGGGGCTTACAACCCCTCACCTCCTTTAGAAGAATGGGATTTGAACCCACACCTGAAGCTCCAAAATCCCCTGTACTCCCACTATACTACCTTCTAGTAAAGTCAGCTAATTAAGCTCTTGGGCCCATACCCCAAATATGTTGGTCAAACCCTTCCTTTACTAATGAACCCCTACATCCTATCCCTTTTAGTCTCTAATCTAGCCCTCGGGGCAATCATTACCGCTGCCAGCTATCATTGATTCTTAGCCTGAATTGGACTAGAACTTAATACCCTAGCCATCATTCCAATCTTAGCCAAACAACACCACCCACGAGCCACTGAAGCTGCAACAAAATATTTTATTACTCAAGCAACAGCCTCATCCATTATTTTATTTTCAAGCACCATCAATGCCTGACACACAGGAACCTGAGACATTACCCAACTCACCACCTTCCCAACACCCATCATATTAACTATTGCCCTCGCAATAAAACTTGGCCTAGCCCCAATACACTTCTGACTCCCAGAAGTTATACAAGGAACTGACATAACAACCGCCTTAATTATTGCAACATGACAGAAACTACCACCAATCTCCCTATTATATATATCTACTAAACAACTCCCAACTACACTCTTATTAACACTGGCTATTCTTTCTACCTTAATCGGAGGATGAGCCGGACTAAATCAAACCCAACTACGAAAAATTATAGCATTCTCATCAATCGGACACCTAGGATGAATAGCTGCCATCTCAACCATCTCTCAAGAACTTCTCATTTTTACCCTAACAACCTACCTATTAATAACTACCTCCATATTCCTAACCCTCATTACTCTAATAGCAAAAACTACCAAAGACCTAGGAACAACATGAACCACCTCCCCAACACTCTCTACAACCACACTTATTACTCTTATAGCACTAGGCGGACTTCCCCCATTAACAGGCTTCTTACCCAAATGATTAATTTTACAAGAACTAACAACCAACCACCTCATCCCACTAGCCACTGCACTTGCCCTCACTTCACTTCTTAGTCTTATGTTTTATATACGCCTAACCTATATTACAACACTAACTACCTCCCCAAACACAACTACTAACACAATAAAATGACGATTTAAACCCACTAAGCCAACCAACCCCACCTCAACAACTGTAACATTACTCCTCTTAATTCCTATTACACCACTAATTTGTACCTAGAAGCTTAGGTTACTCAATCAAACCAGAAGCCTTCAAAGCCTCAAACAGGGTCTCAAACCCCCTAGCTTCTGACTAAGACCTGTATAACTTTAGTATACATCTCCTGAATGCAAATCAAACACTTTAATTAAGCTAAGGCCTAACTAGATAGGCAGGCCTCGATCCTGCGAAACTTTAGTTAACAGCTAAAAACCCAAACCAGCGGGCTTCCATCCGCCTACTTCCCCCGTTAGAAAAAAAACGGGGGAAGCCCCGGCACCTTTAAAAGTGCGTCTCCAAATTTGCATTTTGGCGTAAAACACCACGGAACTCTATCTGATAGGAGAAGGAATTAAACCCCCATTTGGGGGTCTACAGCCCCCCGCCTAATCATTCGGCCATCCTACCTGTGTCATTAATTCGTTGATTCTTTTCAACAAACCACAAAGATATCGGCACCTTATACCTATTATTTGGTGCCTGAGCTGGCATGGTCGGCACAGCCCTCAGCCTCTTAATTCGAACAGAGCTAAGCCAACCCGGCACCCTTCTTGGAGATGATCAGGTCTACAATGTTATTGTTACAGCCCATGCCTTTGTTATAATCTTCTTTCTAGTTATGCCTGTCATAATTGGTGGATTCGGAAATTGATTAGTTCCACTGATAATTGGCGCCCCTGACATGGCTTTCCCTCGAATAAATAACATGAGCTTCTGATTGCTCCCTCCCTCTTTACTTCTACTTTTATCATCCTCAGGCATCGAAGCCGGAGCCGGCACCGGTTGAACTGTCTACCCCCCTCTAGCCGGAAACTTAGCACATGCAGGAGCATCTGTAGACTTAACCATTTTTTCACTTCACTTAGCCGGAGTTTCCTCAATTCTAGGCGCAATCAACTTTATTACCACTTGTATTAACATAAAACCCCCAAATATAACCCAATACCAAACCCCTTTATTCGTCTGATCCGTCCTAATCACAGCCGTTCTCCTCCTCCTCTCTCTTCCTGTCCTAGCTGCAGGAATTACAATATTACTAACAGACCGAAACCTAAATACCTCATTCTTTGACCCAGCAGGGGGAGGAGATCCAATTCTCTACCAACACCTATTCTGATTCTTTGGACACCCAGAAGTGTATATCCTAATTCTTCCTGGCTTTGGTATAATTTCCCATATCGTTACCTATTATGCAGGAAAAAAAGAACCATTTGGCTACATGGGTATAGTGTGAGCCATAATATCTATTGGCTTCCTAGGCTTTATTGTATGAGCCCACCACATATTTACAGTTGGAATAGACGTTGATACTCGGGCCTATTTCACCTCAGCCACAATAATTATTGCCATCCCTACTGGAGTAAAAGTTTTTAGCTGACTTGCAACCCTCCATGGAGGAACAATCAAATGAGACGCCGCTATGCTTTGAGCTTTGGGTTTTATTTTCCTGTTTACAGTCGGCGGCCTTACAGGTATTATCCTAGCCAACTCCTCATTAGATATCGTTCTCCACGATACCTACTACGTAGTTGCCCACTTTCACTATGTCTTATCAATAGGAGCCGTATTTGCAATTATAGCCGGATTTGTTCACTGATTCCCACTTTTTTCAGGTTACACCCTGCACACCACATGAACCAAGGTTCAATTTGGTGTAATATTTACAGGAGTCAACATAACATTCTTTCCACAACATTTCCTTGGACTAGCAGGCATACCCCGACGCTACTCCGACTATCCAGACGCATATACCCTTTGAAACACTATCTCATCAATCGGCTCCTTAATTTCATTAACAGCAGTAGTAATCTTAATATTTATTATTTGAGAAGCACTATCAGCTAAACGCGAAGTACTAGCCCTCGAATTAACAGACACAAACTTAGAATGACTTCATGGGTGCCCGCCCCCATACCACACTTATGAAGAACCCACTTACGTACAAATCTCAAGGGAGGGGGGACTCGAACCACCTCTAACCGGTTTCAAGCCAATCACACAACCTCTTGTGTTTCTCCCCTTATAGGGTTCTAGTAAACAAATTACATAGCTCTGTCAGCGCTAAATTACAGGTTAATTAAACCTGTGAACCTTAATGGCACATCCCGCACAGCTAGGCTTCCAAAATGCAGCCTCCCCCATCATAGAAGAACTTCTTCATTTCCACGATCACGCGTTAATAATCGTTTTCCTAATTAGTGCTTTAGTACTCTATATTATTACTCTTATGTTATCAACAAAACTCACACACACCAACACTATAGACGCTCAAGAAGTAGAAATAGTATGAACAATCCTCCCCGCAATTATCCTTATCTTAATTGCTCTTCCCTCTCTTCAAATTCTTTATTTAATAGACGAAATTAACAACCCACATTTAACTATTAAAGCTATTGGCCACCAATGATACTGAAGCTACGAATATACAGACTACGAAAACCTGCTATTTGATTCATACATAATCCAAACATGTGATCTACACCCTGGAAACTTCCGCCTACTAGAAGTAGACCACCGAGTCGTAATTCCAATAGAATCCCCCATCCGAGTCTTAATTTCAGCAGAAGACGTTCTACACTCATGAGCAATTCCAGCACTCGGAATCAAAACAGATGCCGTCCCAGGACGTTTAAACCAAACAACCATAATTACATCCCACCCCGGCCTCTTCTATGGTCAGTGCTCAGAAATTTGCGGATCAAATCACAGTTTTATACCTATTGTAATTGAATCCACCCCCCTAAAACATTTCGAATCCTGATCTAAAATAATAATAGTCACATCACTGAGAAGCTAACACACAGCACTAGCCTTTTAAGCTAGAGAGGGAAACTCGCTTCCCTTAGTGATATGCCCCAACTTAACCCAAACCCTTGATTCTTAGTCTTTTTATTAATCTGACTTACCCTTATTGTATTATCTACAAAAATCCTAAACAGCAACACGCACCTCTCAACCCCACATTACAACAAACAATCTAGTAACCACCTTTGAACCTGACCATGATTCTAAGTTTCTTTGATCAGTTTAGTATCCCCAGTCTCCTAGGAGTGCCCCTAATTATTCCAGCTTTACTATTCCCACTAATAATTTGATTCACAACCAACCGCCTTACCCAAAATCGATATTCAACCATACAATCCTCACTCCTCACCTATATTACAAAACAAATAATAATACCAATCAGCATTGCAGGACACAAGTGAGCAAGTACACTTATTACAGTAATAGTAATACTCATACTATTTAACACTCTAGGCCTACTACCCTATACTTTTACCCCCACTACCCAACTCTCAATAAACATGGCCCTTGCTGTGCCAGCTTGACTAATAACAGTTCTAATTGGACTACGAAATCAACCCACAACCTCATTAGGCCACCTTCTACCAGAAGGTACCCCCACCCTCCTAATTCCTATATTAATTTTAATTGAGACAGCTAGCTTACTCATCCGCCCAATTGCATTAGGCGTACGACTAACAGCTAACCTAACAGCCGGACATCTACTAATTCAACTTACCTCAACAGCAGTACTAGCCCTATTAAACACTATAACCACCACCGCAATAATAACCTTCATAATTCTCATTTTATTATCATGCCTGGAAATAGCCGTTGCTTTGATTCAAGCATATGTTTTCGTACTGCTTTTAACACTCTACCTACAAGAAAACATTTAATGACCCATCAAACACACCCATTTCATATAGTAGACCCTAGCCCATGACCCTTAACAGGAGCCATTGCAGCATTACTAATAACTTCCGGCCTAGCGGCATGATTTCACTTCAACAATATAAATCTAATGTACCTAGGCCTAGTTATTCTTCTACTTACAATACAACAATGATGACGAGATATTATTCGTGAAGGAACATACCAAGGACATCACACAGCACCTGTACAAAAAGGTCTGCGGTATGGTATAATCTTATTTATTACCTCAGAAGTCTTATTCTTTGCTGGCTTCTTCTGGGCCTTCTACCACTCAAGCCTAGCCCCAACCCCAGAACTAGGCAATCAATGACCACCTACCGGAATCCAACCATTAAACGCTTTTGAAGTACCACTTTTAAATACTGCTGTCCTGCTTGCCTCCGGAGTAACAGTTACATGAGCACATCACGCCCTAATAGAGGGCAAACGAAAAGATGCCATTCAAGCATTAGTCTTAACAATTATACTCGGTCTATACTTTACAGCCCTCCAAGCCAGTGAATATCATGAAACCTCCTTCACCATCTCAGACAGCATCTATGGTGCCACATTCTTTGTAGCCACTGGATTCCATGGCCTCCATGTAATCATCGGATCAACCTTCCTCCTAATTTGCCTCATTCGACACACACTCTACCACTTCACAACAAGTCACCACTTCGGATTTGAAGCAGCTGCCTGATATTGACATTTTGTAGATGTCGTATGGCTTTTCTTATATGTATCAATTTACTGATGAGGCTCATACTTTTTTAATATAGTCATTATAGATGACTTCCAATCATCCAACCTCAGCACAAACCTGAGAAAAAGTAATGAATCTTGTAATTATACTATCAATCACTGTGTTTATCTCAACCCTTCTTATAATTATCAGTTTTTGACTCCCACAAACACTACCAGATGCAGAAAAACTCTCCCCTTACGAGTGCGGTTTTGACCCCCTCGGGTCCGCACGATTACCATTCTCTATTCGATTCTTTCTAGTAGCTATTTTATTTCTTCTTTTTGACCTAGAAATCGCCCTCTTACTCCCAACCCCATGAGCAATTAATTTTTTACAACCTATAACAACTATTGTATGAACATCAACAATTATCGCTCTTTTAGCCACCGGCCTAATATATGAATGAATACAGGGCGGCCTAGATTGAGCTGAATAAGGGGTTAGTCTAATAAAGACCACTAATTTCGACTTAGTAAATTCTGATCAAACCAGAACCCCTAACATGTCAACTATTCTCTTCTTATTAAACACTTCATTTCTATTAGGGTTACTAGGTCTATCCCTTCACCGAACCCACCTTATATCCATTTTAATCTGTATTGAAGGAATAATACTAGTTATTTATCTGATAATAGCAATTCTTAGCTCTTCCACAAGTACTCCAACTATAGCTATTTTACCCATTTTACTTCTAGCCATATCTGCCTGCGAAGCCAGCTCGGGCCTCGCCCTCCTAGTTGCCACCTCTCGAACACATGGAACAGACCACATAAAAACCCTAAACCTATTAAAATGCTAAAAATCATTATCCCAACAGCCTTTATAATCCCCTCAACCCTCCTACTTAGCCCAAACACCCTCTTCTCAACCCTAGTTGGACACTCAATACTATTATCCCTTTTAAGCCTTATACTATTTAATCATCCCCTAACCCTAAAAATTATTAATACAACTCACTACTTTACCGTAGACCCAATCTCTGCCCCCCTTATCGTTCTCTCTTGCTGATTGCTCCCACTTATAATTTTAGCCAGCCAAAACCATCTAAAAACAGAACCTCTAAACCGAAAACGTACATTTTTAATAATGCTAATAACATTACAAACAACGCTTATTATAACCTTTGCCACTTCAGAGCTTATCATATTTTATATCTTATTTGAAACCACTTTAATCCCAACCCTAATTATTATTACACGCTGAGGAAATCAAGCCGAGCGACTAAACGCAGGCCTCTATTTCCTGTTTTATACCTTAACGAGCTCTTTACCCCTATTAATTGCACTCCTATACTTAAATAACAAATATATACACACCTCAATAGAACTTTTTTTCCTTAATCAACCAGAACTCCACCCAACAAATTCAAGCCCTATATTTTGACTTGCCTGCCTTCTAGCATTTATAGTTAAACTACCCCTATATGGCCTACACCTTTGGCTTCCAAAAGCCCACGTAGAAGCCCCTATTGCTGGCTCAATAGTACTAGCTGCAATCTTGTTAAAACTAGGAGGATACGGTTTAATCCGCATCTCATCAGTACTAAACCCCCACCCATCAACACTTATATTTCCCATCATAATTTTGGCCCTATGAGGAATCCTAATAACTAGCTCAATCTGCCTACGACAAACAGACCTAAAAGCCCTCATCGCTTATTCCTCCGTAAGCCATATAGGCCTAGTAATTACCGCTATTATTCTACAAACACCATGAGCCTTAACCGGAGCTATAACCTTAATAATTGCACACGGCCTAACATCCTCCGCCCTCTTTACCCTAGCAAACACTAATTATGAGCGCACACACACCCGAACCCTGCTACTTGTTCGGGGCCTACAACTCGCCCTCCCATTAATATCAACCTGATGACTATTTATTAATTTAACTAATATAGCACTACCACCCTCAATCAACCTAATTGGTGAACTACTCATTATCACAGCCCTATTCAACTGATCCTCACCTACTATTATTATCACTGGGGTTGGAACCCTTATTACCGCCACTTACTCCCTATTTATGTTTCTAATAACCCAACGAGGATCCCTTTCAACTCAATATCATCTCCTCCCCCCCACACACACCCGAGAACATTTAACCCTTATTCTACACCTGCTCCCCCTAGGACTCCTCATACTAAAACCAACATTAATTTCAGGACTACTTGCTTGTAAATATAGTTTACCTAAAACACTAGACTGTGACTCTAGAAACAGAAGCTTCCATCTTCTTATTTACCAAGAGGTGTACACAAACCATTAGAACTGCTAACTCTAATAACTAAGAATAATATCCTTAGACCTCTTACTTCTATAGGAAAGTAGTAATCCGCTGGTTTTAGGCACCAACAACCTTGGTGCAACTCCAAGTAAAAGTAATGCTGCACGAACTTCTTCTGCATTCAACCCTACTAACCGTCTTATTTATTCTCATACACCCTGTTCTCACAACTATAAATCCAATTCCACTTATAATAGGATGAAACATGCTTTATGCAAAAGCCGCCGTACAACTAGCATTCAAAATTAGTCTAATCCCCCTAGCCATCTTCATAAACTATGGTTTAGAAGCCTCAACAACTAACCTTAGCTGAACAAACATTGCCGGCATGGACATTGACATTAGCCTTGTCCTAGACATATACTCCCTCACATTTATCCCAATTAGCCTCTTTGTCACATGATCCATCCTTGAATTTGCCAACTGATATATATCATCAGACCCCCACATAAACCGCTTCTTTAAATATCTATTAGTTTTTCTTCTAGCCATACTACTTCTCGTCACAGCCAACAATATATTTCAACTATTCATTGGGTGAGAGGGTGTAGGAATCTTGTCTTTCATATTAATTGGCTGATGATTTGCTCGCCCTGATGCAAATACAGCAGCCCTCCAAGCCATTATTTTTAATCGCGTAGGAGACATCGGACTAATATTAGCACTTGCCTGACTCGCAACATACTTAGCAACTTGAAACATTCAAGAAATAACTATTCAAACAAAAAACCCCCCATTTTTACCTCTCTTTGGTTTAATTCTTGCCTCCGCCGGTAAATCCGCCCAATTTGGACTTCACCCATGACTACCAGCAGCCATAGAAGGCCCAACACCAGTATCAGCTCTCCTACACTCCAGCACCATGGTTGTAGCCGGTGTATTTTTATTAATCCGACTCCATCCCCTCTTAAAAAATAACGAAATAGCCCTAACTATTTGCCTCTGCCTCGGAGCCATCACCACACTATTCACAGCCCTCTGTGCCCTAACACAAAATGATATCAAAAAAATTATTGCCTTCTCTACCTCTAGCCAACTTGGCCTAATAATAGTAACAATTGGCCTAAATCAACCCCAATTAGCTTTTCTTCACATCTCTACACATGCTTTCTTTAAAGCTATGTTATTCCTATGCTCAGGTGCAATCATCCACAACTTAAACAATGAGCAAGATATCCGAAAAATAGGAGGAATACAAAAAATACTACCCACCACAGCTACCTGTCTTACCATTGGAAGCCTCGCCCTCACAGGAACTCCCTTCTTATCAGGCTTTTACTCAAAAGACACAATTATTGAAACAATAAACAACTCCCACCTGAACGCCTGAGCCCTCCTACTCACACTATTTGCAACAATACTAACCGCTGCTTACACCCTACGAATAATCTTTTATGTTCAATTAAACACACCACGAACAACAACATCAGTTATAAATGAAAACCCCCCAACCCTCACCAACCCCCTCATTCGTCTTGCCATCGGAAGCCTTCTAACAGGCCTAATCCTGATAGCCACGATCTTACCAACAAAACCAACTCCCACCACCATGCCAACTACCATAAAACTTTCCGCCCTAATTGTTGCCATTCTTGGAACACTTTTTGCTCTACAAATTGTAAAAAAAACAACCTGACTGTCCACCACAGAACAATCAAAACACCACGATTTTTCTAACCAACTAGGCTTCTTCAACCCAACACTTCATCGCCTTGTCCCACTTACTTCCCTGTTTACAGGACAAACCTTAGCCCTCCACATTAATGATTTACTATGACTAGAAAAATCTGGACCTAAAGGATTGACCTCCTTAAACCTCCCTACTATTAAAGCCAACACCCTAGCACAAAAAGGTCTTATAAAACTCTACCTCTCTATCTTTATTATTACTTCAGCATGCTTTATCACAATACTATGAACCTAACCGCACGAAGACCCCCACGCATTAATCCACGAGTTAACTCTAACACAACAAACAGTGCTAATAACAACACCCAACCACAAATTAATAAGCCTCATCCACCTATATTATATAATAATGACACACCACTTAAATCCACACAAACAACGGATAACCCTTGTGAATCTACCCCACTAACCCCAAAACCAACAAACCCAACTTCACCAAGCACTAGTACCAAAAACATAACTAACACAATATACCCACCAAAATAACCACCAACAGCACCCCACGATTCAGGATAAGGGTCTGCTGCTAAAGCAACAGAATAAGCAAAAACAACTAACATCCCACCTAAATAAATTAATAGTAATACAAGAGACACAAAAGAACTCCCTAATAAAATTAAAACCCCACAACCCAAACTAGCAGCAACAACTAAACACCCAGCCCCAAAATAAGGAGATGGATTAGATGCTACACCAATTAAAGTTATTACTAAACAAACCATAAAAAACTCTACTAAATATATCATTATTTTAATTTGGCCTCTCACCAAAACTTGCGACTCGAAAAACCGCCGTTGTATTCAACTACTAAAAAACTAACAAATGACACTTAACACACGAAAACATCACCCCATTCTCAAAATTATTAATTCCTCCTTTATTGATCTTCCAACCCCATCAAATATCTCTGCCTGATGAAATTTTGGATCGCTATTAGGACTCTGCCTTATTATCCAAACCATTACAGGCCTTTTCCTAGCCATGCACTATACTGCAGACATTCTATCCGCATTTTCATCTATTGCCCATATCCATCGAGACGTTCAACACGGATGATTAATCCGTAACCTGCACGCTAACGGCGCATCCCTATTCTTCATCTGCATTTACCTTCACATTGGACGAGGCCTATACTATGGTTCTTATACCTACACTGAAACCTGAAACATTGGGATTATTCTACTCCTCCTAGTAATAGCCACAGCCTTTATAGGCTACGTCCTACCCTGAGGACAAATATCCTTTTGAGGGGCCACCGTCATCACTAATCTTCTCTCTGCAGTACCCTACGCAGGCTCAACCCTTGTAGAGTGAATTTGAGGTGGATTTGCAGTTGATAATGCAACCTTAACCCGATTCTTTACCCTTCACTTCATACTTCCTTTTATTATTATAGGCACTTCAATAGTCCACCTACTATTCCTCCATGAAACAGGTTCAAATAATCCCGCAGGCCTTAACTCTAATTCAGATAAAATTCCATTCCACCCCTACTATTCCTACAAAGATCTTTTAGGAGCCCTCACCATGTTAACAGGCCTCCTCTTCCTAGCCCTCTTTTCACCCAACCTCCTAGGAGACCCAGAAAATTTCTCCCCCGCAAACCCCCTTGTCACCCCCCCTCACATTAAACCAGAGTGATACTTCCTCTTTGCCTATGCAATCCTCCGCTCCATCCCTAATAAATTGGGCGGTGTCTTAGCCCTCCTCTTCTCAATTCTAATCTTACTAATTATACCCATAACACACCTATCAAAACAACGCGCTTTATCTTTTCGCCCACTATCCCAAACTCTTTTCTGACTCTTAGTCTCAGACATTGTCATTTTAACCTGAATTGGAGGCCAACCAGTAGAACACCCATTCATCATTATTGGTCAGCTAGCTTCAGCATTCTACTTCTTAATTTTTCTTCTCCTAATACCCATCTTCGCCCTGACAGAAAACAAACTACTCAAGTGATAACTATGCCCTAGTAGCTTAAACTATTTAAAGCCCTGGTCTTGTAAACCAAAAATGAGACGTATTCCTCCTAGGACATTCAAAAGAGGAGGTGATAAACCCCCATCGCCAGCCCCCAAAACTAGCATTTTACATAACCTATCTTTTTTGCCTATATCTGCCGCTTAATGCGGCTTTTTTGCCCCCAAACAACCAAACTACCACCCAACTTTATCCGCCCCATCCCTACCACTCATCACCTCCCTCTTTTACCCTAATATCTGCCGCTTAATGCGGCTTTTTTGCCCCCAAACAACCAAACTACCACCCAACTTTATCCGCCCCATCCCTACCAACAAACAATTCAACTACCAAGCCACAAACAATGCGGCTTTTTTGCCTCCAAACACCAACAACACAAACTACCATCACACATCACCTCCCTCTTTTACCTAATTTTTTTGCCTCCAAACATCCAACATACAACACAACTTTAACCTCCTATCACCTGCCACATCAACACCTACTACACCGTATCGCTTCTTATGCGGCTTTTTTGCCCACAACAACAAACAACCCAACTTTATCCGCCCCATCCCTACCACTCATCAACCTCCCCACACCCTGCACACTCCCCATTTTAACACAACTTTTCCATCCAAATGTACTTTTTACACGTGATGATTTAAATACTATTATGTATATAGTGCATTAACTGAATTACCCCACGAAAAATAATATATACATTATCCTATATATAAGACATAATATATATATGTATAATTATGCATTAATATATTTACCCCATGAATATCCATATATATACTACTAACTATATATATTACATAATACATAACTGTTTAAAGTACATATTATTATATACCATACGAGTATTATTTAGGTATTATATCCTATTTATTTGATTTAAGAACGTTATATATATATCGTGCATTACTGTACAATACCATGAATATCCATAGATCACTACCCTTCATAATCTTACATTCAGACATTACCTGAAACATTTCTCTTCAACATGACAGTGTATTTTATACATGTTTATCTATTAATCTGGCTTCTCACGTGAGAATCATCAACCCCTGTCAGTAAGGCCCCCCTCCCTAGTATCACGTCCATAACTTGAGGTTGCACCACTTTCTCACTTTTTCCAAGGCCTCTGGTTGTTAGGTCAGGACCATTCTACTCTCCATCACCACTTTCTCACCTTTTCCAAGGCCTCTGGTTAATGGGTTAGTTACCCTCGTACCCTTGCTCATAGCATAACTGGTTTTCCTGGCGGCTGGTATTTTTTATTTCTCTCTTCCCTTCAGACCTCATCTCAAAGTGCTCCTACCGATCCGGTTTCTAGCCTGAGCTAACAGTGCAATGGACTTCGCGCAAGGTACCTATATGGTATTATTCTTTTAATGCTTGGTAGACATATTTTTTAACACCAACGAATCAAACCTGAAAAAGTTCACAAAAATTTTAACAAATTTTAGCAAAACTTTTAAAAATTTTTCCCAAAACTTTCTAACACAATCTTTTATTCATCACTATCCGCGTCCCGCACTCATCACAAAAAAATAAAAAATTTAACAAAAAATAACCTAGAACAAAAAATTTAAATACAATACTAAATTTAACCATACATATTAAAATTTAATTAAAATAAAATACATTTTTTTTATGGCAAACCCCCCTACCCCCCTTACAACAATTTTTCTTGTTTAGTCAAATTTTTTTCTCGCCAAACCCCTAAAACGAGATTCAACTAAACTGATCAATTGTCGCTTAATCACAGTCAACAATACACTCTACAAAGAATGAATGCAACTACAATTTTTTGTTTAAACCCTTGTTAAAATTTGATGAATTATCAAACTTTTTATCCTGAAATTATCTAACACACCTAACAAAACTTGTTAGTTTTTAATGCAAAATATGTCAGCTTTGTCAGGATCAAACTACAAAGCATTTTTAATGATTTTATTATGTTTGTTTGGACCAAACTACATTTTCATTAAAAATTTTTCGCATCATATATACATACAAAAATTTGATGTACATACCAACTTTTATTATATACCTCAGGACAAAATAT